AATCGTCCATTACGATATATAAAAAAGGATAAATTAGAAAATGCTTTACGCAAGGAAATGTCACAATTTTTTTTTTTTACATGTAAAAGTGATGGGAAACAAATAATATCCTTTACATATCCACCTAGTTTATCAACTTTTTCGGAAATTCTAGAACGAAAAATTTCATTGTACATCATAGAAAAATTATATGATGAAGATCTTTCTTTTTTTAATTCTTGGATTTACAACAATGAAAAAAAAAACTTAAATTTGAACAATGAATTAAGAAGTCGAATCCAAATTATAGAAAAAAACGAGGGATTTTATAGTCTGGACATGCTTGAAAAAAGAACCCTATTATGCGATGATGAAAAGAAAAAAAAATGTTTGCCAAAAGTATATGATCCTTTTTTCAATGGATCATACCGAGGAATGAGAAAAAAACTAGATTCACATGTAATTAGGAATACTTATAAAGATAAAGAAGATTTAGTAGAAATTTTTTTAATAAATACAATTCATAATCTACTTTTTAATGATTCCTTTGAACCCTACTTTCAATATTTTTTTAATTATACAAAAGAAAAAAAAATTGATTCAGAAAATAAAGCAAAATCAAAGAAATCTATTGGAATTCAAATAGAAGAAATAAGTAAAAAGGTAAAGCAAAATCAAAGAAATCTATTGGAATTCAAATAGAAGAAATAAGTAAAAAGGTTTCTCGATGGTCATACAAATTAACCCATGATTTGGAAGCAAATGAAGAAGAATTGTTAGAAGAAGATACTGATATTCATTCAAGAAGAGCCAAACCTGTAGTAATTTATACCTTTAATGAGACTGATTCTATTTTTAGTACTCAGAATACTATTAACAATAATAAAAATAATGATCAAACGGAAGAGATGGCTTTGATACGTTACTCCCAACAATCGGATTTTCGTCGTAATCTAATAAAAGGATCCATGCGTGCTCAAAGACGTAAAAAAGTTACTTGGGACCTCGTTCAAGTAAATGTAAATTCTCCCCTTTTTTTGGATCGGATAGGCAAAACATATTTTTTTGATATCAACGAAATGAAGAAGATTTTTTTGAGAAATTTGAAAAATTGGATGGGGAGAGAACAAAAATTAGAATCCCTAATTTCCGATTTTAAAGATTTTCAAAATAAAGAGAAAAAAAAAAAAAAAAAAAAAAATGACCAGATAGAAAAATCGGAAATTTGGAATAACTATATATTAAATCAAGCACTAAGAAGTTTTATTTTAATAACCCAATCTTTTCTTAGAAAATACATTATATTGCCTTCATTAATAATAGCTAAAAATTTGTTCTTATTAAAATCCCCCGAGTGGCACGAAGATTTTAAGAAATGGAATAGAGAAAAACATGTTAAATGCACCTATAATGGTGTTGAAACAGAATTTTCCCAAGATTGGTTAACAGATGGTATTCAGATAAAGATTTTATATCCTTTCTATATAAAACTTTGGCGAAAAGATAAGGTACGATCTCATTATAGAAAAAAAAAAAAAAAAAAAAAAATGAATTTTTGTTTTTTAACAGTCTGGGGAATGGAAACGGAAGTTCCCTTTGGTTCTCCCCGAAAACGACCTTCTTTTTTTGAACCTATTTTGAAAGAACTCCAAAAAATAAATAAAAAGAAATTTTTCCGAGTTCTCAAAGTTCTAAAATTTTTAAAGAAAAAAAAAAAATACTTTCTAAAAGTTAAAAAAGAAAAAACAAAAAGGGTCATCAAAATACTTCAAGCTATAAAACTAAGAATTCAAAAACTGAAAAAAGTAAATCCAATTCTCTTATTTGAATTTAGGAAAGAAAAAGTATATGAACCGAACGAAAAAGATTTAAAAAGAAATAAGAAGATTCTTCGCGAATCGTCCATTCTAATTCGACCGATGAATTGGTTAAATTATTCACTAATAGAAAGAAGAATGAAAGATCTTTCTGATAAGACGATAAAAATAAAGAATAAAATTGAACAAACCGCAAAAAACAAGAAAAAAAAAGAGAGAGTTTTAATTTATGATAATAAAAGATTGGAATCACAGAAACATATTTGGAAAATTTTAAAAAGACAAAATATCCGATTAATTTATAAATCACACTACTTTATAAAATCATTTATTAAAAAGAGATACATAGATATTTTGTTATGTACCATTACTTTTTCTAAGATAAACACGCAACTTTTCTTTGAATCAACAAAAAATATTTTTAAAAAATCCATTTACAACAATGAAACAAAAAAAGAAAAAGAAATTGATGAAAAAAATAAAAAGAAAAAGAATTTGATCCTTACTATAAAAAAATTTTTTTCAAATACTGAGAACAGCAATCAAAATTTCCATATTTATTGGAATTTATCTTCCCTGTCGCAAGCATATGTATTTTATAAATTAGCAAAAACCCAATTACTTAACCAATTATATAATAAGTATCACTTAAGACCTGTACTTCAATATCAAGGTAACTCTCCCTTCTTTAAGGATAAATTAAAATACTATTTTATGATACACGGAATATTTGATTCCAAATCAAGAGATAAGAAAATTAATACGTATGTAATGAACGAATGGAAAAACTGGTTAAAAGGTCATTCTCAATATAATTTATCTAAAAAAAAAAGGTCTCAATTAGTATCTAAAGAACGACGAAATATAATAAATCAACATCGTATGATTCAAAAAAAGGAATCAATCCAATTGAATTTCTATAAAAAAAGAAAACACCAATTAATTCATTCCATGAAAAAAAATGACTATGCAAAAAATTCATTTCTGAGTCAAAAATACAAATGGAAAAAACATTACAGATATGATCTTTTATCATATAAATACATAAACCCCTCTAATTCATACATTTCTGAATCAACATTAGGGGTCCAAGAAATCCCATATTCTTTCAATACATTGAAACCTCAATTATTGGTAAATATACCTAATAATGATTATATAGAAAAAGGATATCTTATTGATAGGAATACCAATTTGGATAGAAAATATTTTGATTGTAGAGTTCTTCATCTTTGTTTTCTAAAAAGTATTGAGATCTGGACCAAGACTGAAATTAAGAATTTAAAAAAAATGGAGAAAAAAAATCTTTTTTCTCATACGATTAATAAAGAGAAAAAACCATGCAATAAAGAAAGGTTCTTTTTTGATTGCATGGGAATGAATCAAGAAAGGTTCTATAATACCACATCAAATTATGATACTATATCCAATCTAGAACTTTGGTTCTTCCCAGAATTTTTACTACTTTTTGATCTATATAAGATTCAACCTTGGATAATCCCAATAAAATCACTCTTTTTTTATTTCTATAAAAAGATGAATGTAAATCCAAAGAAAAATCTTCATATATCATCTAAAAAAAATATTGAATTAGGAAATTCCAAAAAAGAAGAAGACGAACGACAAGAACAAGGAAATTTTTTTTTGAATCTATTAAGACAAAATAAAAAAAGGGTTGTTGAAGAAGATTACGAAAGATTCGAAATGAAAAAGGGTATAAAAAAAACACAATACAATAACAATAACGAAATGGAACTAGATTACTTTTTTAAAAAATATTTACTTTTTCAATTAAGATGGGACGATTCCTTTAATCAAAAAATAATGAAAAATATCAGGATATATTGTATCCTACTTAGACTGATAAATATAAAGGAAATTGCTATATCCTCGATTCAAAGAGGTAAAATGAATCTATACCATATACTGATTCAAAAGGACATAGTTCTTACAGAATTTATAAGAAAGGGAATATTTATTATTGAACCAATTTTTTTATCTATAAGAAGGGACGGAAAATCTATTATATATCAAACTTTAGATATTTCATTGGCCGATAAGAAGAAGCACCAAACGAATAAGAAATACACAAAAAAAAGATATATTCAGAAAAAGGAATTTGAAAAATCCATTGCACAACACAATAACATATTTTTGAGTGGAGACAAAAATCATTATGATTTCCTTATTCCTGAAAAGATTCTATCTTCCATACGTCGAAGAGAATTTCGAATTCGAATTTGTTTCAATTCCAAAAATTGGAATGTTGTGGATAAAAATTCAAAATTTTGCAATGAAAACAAAATAAGAATAAGAAACTGTGGACAATTTTTGAATGAGAGCAAGCATTTTAATAAAGATGGAAAAATTTTAATGAAATTAAAATTTTTTCTTTGGCCCAATTATCGATTAGAAGATTTAGCTTGTATGAATCGCTATTGGTTTGATACCAATAATAGCAGTCGTTTCAGTATGTCAAGAATACATATGTATTCACAATTTAAAGTAAATTAGATTCCAATGAAAATAAAAAAATTTATAGTGGATTTACTACATATCGTGTAACATATTTGGTAGATGAAAACCAGAATATATACACTTTATAACATTCTACTACATGATGCTCATTTCTTAGTATATCAAGTTTAACTAGGAGGAGCGTAATCTCTTGAAGTTAAAAAAAAAAATGGAAATAGTTCTCTTTCGTGAATACATATATATTTAATCCAAATACAATTTTCAATTGTATTTGGATCAAATATAGAAAAAGGAAATCACATAAACAAGAAACAAAGTAGTATGAATAAAAAAAAAAGCCAATTTTGATGTATACTAGATGAAAATAACTAGGATAATAAATCTTATTATTTTTTCTGATCGGTAAAATTAACAGAAAATAAAGATCAAAATCTTAATTTATGGTCAAAAATTCATTCATCTCAGTTATTACACAAAAAGAAAAAGAAGAAAATAGTGGGTCTGTTGAATTTCAAGTATTTCTTTTCACCAGTAAGATACGGAGACTTACGTCACATTTAGAATTTCACAAAAGAGATTTTTTATCGCAAAGAGGTCTACGAAAAATTCTAGGAAAACGTCAACGATTATTGACTTATTTGTCAAAGAAAAAGAAAGTGCGTTATACGAAATTAATGGATCAATTAGATATTAGGGAACCAAAAACTCGTTAATTTCATTTTAATTTCTTATTAATATCCTTGTTCTTTTTTATTAGTTCAGTTATTAGTATTCTATTTTTAATTTTAAGAAATTCATGAAAAAAAGAATTAAGGAAAAATATGACTGTAAAAAAAAATTTCATAATAGTAAATATGGGTCCTCACCACCCATCAATGCATGGTGTTCTTCGGCTGATCGTTACTCTGGATGGTGAAGATGTTATTGACTGTGAACCTATATTGGGCTATTTACACAGAGGGATGGAAAAAATAGCGGAGAACCGAACAATTATACAATATTTGCCTTATGTAACACGTTGGGATTATTTAGCTACTATGTTCACAGAAGCAATAACAGTAAATGCACCAGAACGATTGGAAAGTGTTCAAGTGCCTAAAAGGGCCAGTTATATCAGAGTTATTATGCTGGAGCTCAGTCGTATAGCCTCCCATTTATTATGGCTTGGCCCTTTTATGGCCGATATAGGTGCACAGACTCCCTTTTTCTATATTTTCAGAGAGAGGGAATTGATATATGATCTATTCGAAGCCGCCACAGGTATGCGGATGATGCATAATTATTTCCGCATCGGAGGAGTAGCTGCGGATTTACCTTATGGCTGGATAGATAAATGTTTTGATTTCTGTGATTCTTTTTTAAAAGAAGTTGTTGAGTATCAAAAACTTATTACGCGAAACCCCGTTTTTTTAGAACGAGTTGAAGGAGTGGGCATTATTCGTGGGGAAGAGACAATAAATTGGGGTTTATCAGGACCAATGTTACGAGCTTCTGGAATCCAATGGGATCTTCGTAAAGTTGATCGTTATGAGTGTTATAATAAATTTGATTGGGAAGTAAAATGGCAAAAAGAAGGTGATACATTAGCTCGTTATTTAGTACGAATTGGTGAAATGCAAGAATCCATAAAAATAATTCAACAGGCTCTAGAAGGAATTCCTGGAGGACCTTATGAAAATTTAGAAAACCGCCGCTTTCGTACGACAAAAAATTCCGAATGGAATAATTTTGAATATAGATTTATTACTAAAAAACTTTCACCTAATTTTGAATTGTTAAAACAAGAACTTTATGTAAGGGTAGAGGCCCCAAAAGGAGAATTAGGAATTTATTTAATAGGAGATAGTAGTGTTTTTCCCTGGAGATGGAAAATTCGTCCACCCGGTTTCATAAATTTGCAAATTCTTCCTCAGCTAGTTAAAAGAAGGAAATTGGCTGATATCATGACGATACTAGGTAGTGTAGATATCATTATGGGAGAAGTTGATCGTTGAAATGATAATTGATATAACAGAAGTACAAACTATCAATTCTTTTTATAGATTAGAATCCTTAAAAGAAGTCTATGGACTCATATGTATTTTTGTTCCCATTTTCACCCTTGTTTTAGGAATCACAATGGGGGTATTAGTCATTGTGTGGTTAGAAAGAAAAATATCCGCAGCAATACAACAACGTATTGGACCTGAATATGCCGGCCCATTAGGGATTCTTCAAGCTTTAGCGGATGGGACCAAATTACTTTTGAAGGAGGATCTTCTTCCATCTAGAGGGAATATTCATTTTTTTAGGGTTGGACCTTCCATAGCAGTTATATCAATTCTACTAAGTTTTTTAGTAATTCCTTTTGGATATCACCTTGTTTTAGCCGATCTCAGTATAGGTGTTTTTTTATGGATTGCCATTTCAAGTATTGTACCCATTGGTCTTCTTATGTCAGGGTACGGATCAAATAATAAGTATTCTTTTTCAGGCGGTCTACGAGCTACAGCTCAATCAATTAGTTATGAAATACCATTAACTCTATGTGTGTTAGCAATATCTCTACGTGTGATTCGTCAGAACATGAATATTTCTTATCTCTTTTCTAGAAAAGAGATAAGAAATAAATTTCAATTGAAATAGTTAAATACAATAGAAATCTAAATTCAATATGTAAATGTCTTTAACAAATATTTGCATTTTTTGATTCAATATTTCATTTTGATGAGTTAAACCAGATAGTTATATGAGTGAAACAAAACTGCTCCTCAATTTGCAGTAAAACAAAAAATCTCATTCCCTAGGGTACAAGAAGGAAATTGAAGTAAACATAAGTTGTTTGTCCCGAGATTTAAATTATTTGATGAATCTTCATATCTTGAAGCGGATGCAAAAGATCAACAGTACAGTATTTCTTACTATACTGGAGATCAATTAAAAAGAAGTGGGTAGTTAGGAACACCAAAGTACACAAAGGATAAGTAATGGAAATAATGTAAGGTATCAAAAAAGGAGTTTTTGCATAAAACTTTGCATAAAACGAATCATAATAAATAAAAAGGGCTTGAAGTTGGTAGAAATGATAAAGCAGTACTTCCCCACGATTCCGCTCTAGAGTATGTTACTATTCGCTGATTAAAGAAATAACTATCAAGAACGAATTAATCCTTTATTTTCTTTGCTTTTCTTTAAGTTTTGAGTTTTCAGAAAGAAGAACAGGAACAAGACAAGTAGAATGCAATACAAAAAAAGAAGAAAAACGGAGAAAAGGGGAATAATAATGATTCATTTGCCCAATTCTTTCTATTTATGACGAGTATTTGATCGAAGTATTAAGTTATTGCTGAAAAAAGAGAAATTTGAGAAATTTTTATTCTATTATGATAAGGTACGAGATCAATTCGGAAGTGCTTTTCCTTATTCTAACAGATAGAATTTGATTGGTCAAATTGAGGACTATCCAACTTCCAATGTATCTTCATATTCTTTTAAGGGTCCAAGGAGAACGAGGAGAACGATTAGTCCTTACCTTACACATTTCTTTGTGGCCATAGAGGAGCCGTATGAAGCTTAGGTTTCATGTACGGTTTTGGAATAGCGATGGGAACTTTGATGTTATCATCGACTATAATTATCTAATAGTTCAAGTACAGTTGATATAATTGAGGCACAGTCCAAATATGGTTTTGGGGGCTGGAATCTGTGGCGTCAGCCCATAGGTTTTCTAATTTTTCTAATGTCTTCTCTAGCAGAATGTGAAAGATTACCCTTTGATTTACCAGAAGCAGAGGAGGAATTAGTAGCAGGTTATCAAACTGAATATTCAGGTATAAAATACGGGTTCTTTTATCTTGCTTCTTACTTAAATCTATTAGTTTCTTCATTATTTGTAACAGTTCTTTATTTAGGTGGGTGGAATTTTTCTATTCCATACATATCTATTACTGAACTTTTTGGAGAAAATAAAATGTTTAGAGTTTTTTTAATGGCAATTGGTATCTTTATTACATTAGCCAAAGCTTATTTGTTTCTGTTCATTCCTATCACAACAAGATGGACTTTACCTAGGATGAGAATAGATCAGTTATTAAATCTTGGATGGAAATTTCTTTTACCTATTTCTCTAGGCAATCTATTACTGACAACTTCTTCTCAACTTGTTTCACTAGAAAACTTGAAATAAAAAGAAAAATGAAAAAAAAGCAATAATAATATTCTATATCCATAACTTCTCTCAACCAAGAGAAAGAAATCTAATTTTTATTCATGGATATCTATAATATGTTCCCTATGGTTACTGGGTTCATGAATTATGGTAAACAAACAATACGAGCTGCAAGGTACATTGGACAAAGTTTCATAATTACCTTATCCCATACAAATCGTTTACCTGTAACTATTCAATATCCTTATGAAAAATCAATCACATCAGAGCGTTTTCGTGGTCGAATCCACTTTGAATTTGATAAATGTATTGCTTGTGAAGTATGTGTTCGCGTATGTCCCATAGACCTTCCTATTATTGATTGGAAATTTGAAAAAGATATTAAGAAAAAACAATTGCTTCATTATAGTATTGATTTTGGGGTATGTATATTTTGCGGTAACTGTGTCGAATATTGTCCAACAAACTGTTTATCGATGACTGAAGAATATGAACTTTCTACTTATGATCGTCACGAATTAAATTATAATCAAATTTCTTTGAGTCGGTTACCAATGTCAATAATTAGAGATTACACAATTCAAACAATTATGGATTCAACAACTCAAATTAAAAAAGAAAAACCCCTTAGTTCAAGAACAATTACCAATTCCTAAGATTCCAAATTTGGTTTGGAATTTGGAATAAAGTAGGATTAGCCAAAGAACTTTTAACTTTATTTTCTCTATATGATTTTTTTATTCAATTAGGGAGGTATCATATAAGAAAATAGTCCCTTTTCTGGGCCCCTTAGTAAGGTCATGAAATATTTCGACTTCTTTATTTCTCTTTTTTTTTAATAATGGATTTACCTGGACCAATACATGATATTCTTGTAGTATTTTTGGAATCAGTTATTTTATTAGGAGGTCTGGGAGTAGTATTACTTATCAATCCCATTGATTCGGCCTTTTCGTTGGGATTGGTTCTTGTTTGTATATCCTTATTCTATATTTCATTGAATTCCTATTTTGTAGCTGCTGCACAGTTTCTTATTTATGTGGGAGCCATTAATGTATTAATCATATTTGCTGTTATGTTCATTAATGGTTCAGAATATTCAAAAGATTCCTATTTGTGGACCATAGGAGATAGGATCACTTCACAGGTTTGTACAAGTATTTTTTTTTCATTAATGACCATTATCCCGGATACCTCATGGTACGGTATTTTTTGGACTACAAGATCAAATCAGATTATAGAACAGGACTTAATAAGTAACGTTCAACAAATTGGGATTCATTTATCCACAGATTTTTATCTTCCTTTTGAACTCATTTCTATAATTCTTTTAGTTTCCTTGATTGGTGCAATTACTATGGCCCGTCAATAATATAAAAAGAACTTCCTTTTGTAGTTTTGTAGAATTCAAAGAATGAAAAAGGATTCAATCTATTTTATTTAAATCTACTGTGAATATTTTATTTTGATGTGAATATTTTATTTTGACTTGTAATTCTTTTATTTGAATCGGTTCATTTTTTGTTCATATTGAAATGAATCGAGATTGATGAGGAATTTGTCAATGATGTTAGAGCATGTACTTTTTCTGAGTGTTTCTTTATTTTCTATCGGTATCTATGGACTGATCACAAGCCAAAGCATGGTTAGAGCACTTATGTGTCTTGAGCTTATACTGAATTCGGTGAATATAAATCTCGTTGCATTTTCCAATATATTTGATAGTCGGCAATTAAAAGGAGAGATTTTCTCAATATTTGTTATAGCTATTGCGGCTGCTGAAGCAGCTATTGGGCTAGCTATTCTTTCGTCGATCCATCGTAACAGAAAATCAACTCGTATCAATCAATCAAATTTGCTGAAGAATTAGTCATAATTCTTCTATTTTAACATAGAAATAATATAAAGAAATAAAAAAGAAGATCTTTCTATTAATAGAAAGATTTAATAAAATGAACATGAATTGAATTCGTCTGTACAACTTATATTTCAAGGTTATTTAAAAGGAAATCAAAGTATCTTGGTTCTTTCTCATAAACAGATTGAAAAATCTATAGATTCTTCAATTTTTTATAAATCATTGATTCATCTGGTGTTTACAGTAGAAAATATATGAGTTCTCTTATTTTCTTATTTTACCAGATCGAAAATTTTTTGTGTTCAAAACTGGAATTTATAGACCTAATGTCACATTCAGTAAAAATTTATGATACATGTATAGGGTGTACCCAATGTGTTCGAGCTTGCCCCACGGATGTATTGGAAATGATACCTTGGGACGGATGTAAAGCTAAGCAAATTGCTTCTGCGCCAAGAACCGAGGATTGTGTAGGTTGTAAGAGATGTGAATCTGCTTGTCCAACGGATTTTTTGAGTGTCCGTGTTTATTTATGGCATGAAACAACTCGCAGCATGGGTCTTTCTTATTGATATGTGACAAAAAATTCCACTTGAATCATTTGATTCCTCTTTACCGACAAAACCCCGTGCTCGATAGAAGAATATATATTCTTCTATCGAGCACGGGGTTTTCTGGTCAAAAATTATCTTGTCTTTATCACGAGTTCTTTTCCTTGGTTAACAATACTTCTTGTTTTGCCCATATTTGCAGGCTCTTCAATGTTCTTTTTCCCTCATAGGGGAAATAAGGTGTATAGATGGTATACTCTATGTATATGTATCCTAGAGCTACTTCTAATGACCTATGTATTTTGTTATCATTTCCAATTGGATGATCCATTAACCCAATTGAAGGAGGATTCAAAATGGATCAATTTTTTTGATTTTCACTGGAGACTGGGAATCGACGGACTTTCCATAGGGCCCTTTTTACTTACAGGATTTCTCACTACTTTAGCTACTTTAGCAGCTTGGCCCGTTACTAGAAATCCGCGATTTTTCTATTTCTTGATGTTAGCAATGTATAGTGGCCAAATAGGATCATTTTCTTCTCGAGACCTTTTACTTTTTTTCATCATGTGGGAATTAGAATTAATTCCTGTTTACTTACTTTTATCCATGTGGGGAGGAAAAAAACGCCTGTACTCGGCTACAAAGTTTATTTTATGCACCACAGGAGGTTCCATTTTTCTTTTAATAGGAGTTATAGGTCTGGGTTTATATGGTTCCAATGAACCAACATTAGATTTAGAAAAATTAGCTAATCAATCATATCCTGCAGCATTGGAAATAATATTCTATTTTGGTTTTCTTATTGCTTATGCTGTCAAATCACCGATGATGCCCCTACATACATGGTTACCAGATACCCACGGGGAAGCACATTACAGTACATGTATGCTTTTAGCTGGAATCTTATTAAAGATGGGAGCATATGGATTGATTCGGATCAATATGGAGTTATTATCTCATGCTCATTCTTTATTCTCTCCTTGGTTAGTGATAGTTGGAATAATACAAATCATTTATGCAGCTTCAACCTCTCTCGGTCAACGCAATTTAAAAAAACGTATTGCCTATTCTTCCGTATCTCACATGGGTTTCATAATTATAGGAATTGGTTCTATAACTGCCATGGGACTCAATGGAGCCATTTTACAAATAATCTCTCATGGATTGATTGGTGCTGCACTTTTTTTCTTAGGAGGAACAAGTTGTGATAGAATACGTTTTGTTTATCTCGAAGAGATGGGCGGGATATCTATCCCAATGCCAAAAATATTTACCATGTTTAGTAGTTTCTCGATGGCTTCTCTTGCATTGCCAGGAATGAGTGGTTTTGTTGCAGAATTTTTAGTATTTTTTGGAATAATTACCAGCCCAAAATATCTTTTCATGCCAAAAATATTTATTACTTTTGTAATGGCAATTGGAATGATATTAACTCCTATTTTTTTATTATCTATGTTACGTCAGATTTTCTATGGATACAAGCTATTCAATATTTCAAACTCAAATTTTTTTGATTCTGGACCACGAGAACTATTTGTTTCGATCTGTATCTTTCTACCTGTAATAGGAATTGGTATTTATCCTGATTTTGTTCTCCCATTATTGGTTGACAAGGTACAAGTTCTACTATCTAATTATTTTTATAAATACTAATTTGATAGATTTGATAATAAAGAATTTTGATTAATTGGAAAGAAAGTCTTAGAATTCTTTGACTTTCCTATTTTTACGATTTTTCGTTCTAGAATGAAAAATCGTAAAAATAAGGTTTAATTCTAATTGTAATGAGATACATCTAGAGTTTTTGAAAGGAGTCATTATTAAAACGGTTTTCAAAAACTCCCACAAATTTTCATTGTGTATCGGACGATGTTTTTATGTATTCATCATATAGTTTCTTTTCTTCAATTAGATATTAATTGGAATGAACCATAACTATGGAACCCGATTCCTAATAGATTGATCCCAAAATAGCATATCCAAATTAAGAGAAATCCTATAGAAGCCACAAATGCTGAATTCGTACCTTGATCTTTCAATTTTGGATTTGTTCTAGTATGTAAATAAATTGCAAATATGGTCCAAGTAATGAATGCCCAAGTTTCCTTAGGGTCCCAATTCCAATAAGAGCCCCATGCTTCATTAGCCCATACTGCTCCAGAAAGAATGCCTATGGTTAAAAAGGTAAACCCTAAACTAATGACACGATAACTCCAATAATCCAAATGCTGAATGAATTGGTATTTGTAAAAATTTTGAAATGAGAGAAAAGAAGTCTTTTGAAACACACTTCCTTTTTCGTTCAAAGATTCCATCTCACCAAAGAAAAAAGACTTCTTTTTCTTTAAACTTAAAAAATTGATGTTTTTTTGAAATGTAATCACTATAAGAGCAACTGATAATAACGATCCACATAAAAGAGCTGCATAGCTCAATAGCATCATACTTACATGCATCATTAACCACTGAGATTGTAGAGCAGGTACTAATATTGCGGGTTGATGCATTTCAGTTGAAAGACCTGACGTGGCAAAACCTTGGGTAAAAATTGCACTTGGTGCAGTTATTGTGCTTAAATTATTTTTATGATTCCCAAGATATGGAATCATATGAATAATAGAGAAACTCCAAGAAAGGAAAATTAATGATTCGTATAAATTACTTAAGGGAAAATGTCCCGAAGAAATCCAACGAATAACTAAAAACCCTGTTATAGATAAAAAAGTCGCTATCATTCCTTTTTCTGGCGAACTGCGTAATCCTTCAATTTCGTAGATTAAGAAGTTCATCAAATAAATCATAATCACAATTAAGATGATCGAAAAGGAAATATGAGTTAATATATGTTCTAAGGTCACAAATATCATAAACATAAAAAAGGGTCCCTATTAAATAATTGATATTGGGGGTTAAATATATTCTAATATTCTATTCAATCTATTGTGTATATATTCTTTATTATTATATATGCCGCCACTCGGACTCGAACCGAGATGCTCTAGCACTGCTTCCTAAGAGCAGCGTGTCTACCAATTTCACCATGGCGGCTTACCTGAAAGATAATAATAGGAAATTTGTTTTGATTCAATAGAGTTTAAGAAAAAATAAAGAAAGATGCATTTCATTTCATATGGAAATGTGAAATAATACTAAATTAGTATTTTCATAAGTTCAGTTTTAAAAATAAACTTTTCCATACTATAAACCTAGCTTTTTTAACTCAGAACTCAATAGTTTCGTTCTCAGTAAAGGTATAAAATTCAAACTTTTTTTTAGTTTCATTTTTTTATACTCTAACGTAGAACCTACGTTAACTTTCTCTTTTTCGATTTTTAGACTTCATTTTAACTTCTATCTTATGCTTATATCTTTTTGTTTATATTAATGAAATAATTACTATTTTTATATACTTTAGATCTATTTACTATATTCTTTATTCTTTTTTATTAGAATATATACTCTTTTACTAGATAGATAAATCTTTTATATTTTCTTTATTTTAGTGTTTTTTTAGTAATATTAAAAGAAATATGAAAAGAAAATATAAAAATTCAATTGAAATATTTGCTTTAATTTCTTTTTTTCTATTTTTATGTTCTGAAAGTAAATCATGCTCTTATATTATTGAGAAAAATTGATGGAATAAGTATAGATAATAACTAATAAAAAATAATTTTTTTTGAACAATAAATGTCTTTCACATACAACGATAAAAAAAAAAACGAGTCACCTATTTTTGAATGGCAGTTCCAAAAAAACGTACTTCTATGTCAAAAAAGCATATTCGTAGAAATCTTTGGAAAAGAAAAGGCTTTTTATCAGCAATAAAAGCTTTTTCTTTAGCTAAATCTGTTTCTACCGGACAGTCAAAAAGTTTTTTTGTCGCACAAAAAAAAAGTCTTGGAAAATCTGAAAAATCTTAATTAACATGTATTAAAGAATTTACAATTTTCTATTTTTGAATTGAAAGGCAAATAATTCAAATTTACTAATTTTATAGTCTTTCAATTTTTCTATTATATTCTCTTTATTTAAATTTGTATTGAATTTATGCATTAATTTTTTCATTCGTTGTCTATCATAATTGTGCTTTTCAACTTTGAAAAGCACAATTATGATAGACAACGAAGAATCTGAATATTTCATTAAACTTTAAAAAAAAGTGTTGGGTCTAAAACTAAAAAAAAAAAAAAAAGAGAAAAAATAGAAAGAGATAACGAAATTTGTAACTGAAAACTAAACTGTAATATAATAAATCTATAAAAAATATCTAAATGTAAAGATATAAAATATATATATTTATAAATTACATAATTCTACATAACTAAAATGTAAAAAGAAAATCCAATTATTCAAAATAGAAGATTCAAATATGATTTTATATTATTTCATAAATATCTTGTTTTTATAGAGTTTCAAGTTAGTTAATAACTAAGTAAGAAACTTTACTAATTTTTTTATCATATTCTTTTATCAACTTATTGCAATTTTTATTTCAAATATTTGATCTTTTTCATATCTTTTTCTTTTTCATATTATTTTGTTCTTTTCGAAATAGATCTTAATTGGTGAATTTTAAACAATTAGAATAAAAAAAGCAACAATTTGTTTTATTATGGAATATACATATAAATATGCATGGATAATACCCCTTTTTCCGCTCCCAGTTACAATGTTAATAGGATTTGGACTTCTACTTATTCCGACAGCAATAAAGGATATTCGTCGTATGTGGGCTTTCCCAAGTGTTTTACTGCTAAGTATAGCTATGTGGTTTTCAACTAATCTTTCTATTCAACAAATAAATGGAAATTTTACCTATCAATATCTATGGTCTTGGACCATCAATAATGATTTTTTATTAGAGTTTGGAAACTTGCTTGATCCACTTACTTCTATTATGTCAATACTAATTACTACTATTGGAATCACGGTTTTTCTTTATAGTGACAATTATATGTCTCACGACCAAGGATATTTAAGATTTTTTGCTTATATGAGTTTTTTTAATGCTTCAATGTTGGGATTAGTTATTAGTTCCAATTTGATACAAATTTATATTTTTTGGGAACTTGTGGGAATGTGTTCGTATTTATTGATAGGCTTTTGGTTCACACGACCCGTTGCAGCAAGTGCTTGTCAAAAAGCTTTTGTAACTAATCGTATAGGAGATTTTGGTTTATTATTAGGAACCTTAGGATTTTATTGGATAACTGGTAGTTTTGATTTTCGGGATTTGTTCCAAATAGTTAATACCTTAATCCATAATAATGGGGTTAATTCTTTATTTGCTACTTTATGTGCCTTTTTCTTATTTGTCGGTGCAATTGCTAAATCCGCACAATTCCCCCTTCACGTATGGTTACCTGATGCCATGGAAGGCCCCACTCCTATTTCGGCTCTTATACACGCTGCTACTATGGTAGCAGCAGGAATTTTTCTTGTAGCTCGGCTTCTTCCTCTTTTCATAGTTATACCTTACATAATGAATCTCATTTGTTTAGTAGGTATAATAACAGTACTTTTAGGAGCTACTTTAGCTCTTGCCCAAAGAGACATAAAAAAAAGTTTAGCTTATTCTACAATGTCTCAATTGGGTTATATTATGTTAGCTCTAGGTATAGGTTCTTATCGAGCTGCTTTGTTCCATTTGATTACCCATGCCTATTCTAAAGCTTTATTGTTTTTAGGATCCGGATCCATTATTCATTCAATGGAACCTATTGTTGGATATTCACCAGAAAAAAGTCAGAATATGGTTTTTATGGGAGGTTTAACAAAATATGTTCCAATTACAAAAACTACTTTTTTCTTAGGTACACTTTCTCTTTGTGGTATTCCGCCTCTTGCCTGTTTTTGGTCCAAAGATGAAATTCTTCATGATAGTTGGTTGTACTCACCAATTTTCGCACTAATAGCTTGGTTCACAACAGGATTAACCGCATTTTATATGTTTCGGATGTACTTACTTACCTTTGATGGTTATTTGCGCAGTCATTTTAAAGATTTTAGTAGTTTTAGTAGTACAAAAAAGAGCTCGTTTTATTCCATATCTTTATGGGGAAAAGGGACACTGAAGAAAGTCAATAAAAATTTATTTTTTTCAAAAATGAAAAAGAATAAGGCATCTTTTGAAAAAAAAGATATATATAAAGTTGACAAAAATGGAAAAAGTAAGATACAAGACTTTAGTACTTACTTTAGAAATAGGTACACTTTTATGTATCCTCACGAATCCAGCAATACTATGTTATTTCCTCTACTCTTATTAGTACTATTTACTTTGTTCGTTGGATCAATAGGAATTCCTTTTAATGAAAGAGTTATAGATTTTGATTTATTATCAAAATGGTTAACTCCATCAACAACCTTTTTTCATCCAAATTTTAATTCTTCTGAGAATTTTTATGAATTTTTGTCAAATGCTTTTTTTTCAGTAAGTATAGCTCTTTTCGGAATCTTGATAGCATATATTTTTTATGGATCTATTTATTCATCTTTCAAAAATTTTGGATTAATTAATTTCTTTTTAAAAAGGGGCCCTAAAAGAATTATTCTAGATAAAATCAAAGGTGTGATATACAATTGGTCATATAATCATGGTTATATAGATATTTTTTATACTGGGATTTTCACCATAAATATAAGAGGATTAGCTGAGCTCACT